GTTTTAATAAAAATTTACTGGATCATTGTACATTTCAAGTTGAATTAGCGATTCCGTGTACAATTATAGTACAATTATAAGTGGTCCTTAACTACATATGCATCTGATCATATATGTATTATCATTTTGTATTTCAAAAAATGAAGGGGTTTTTTCAATGCGAGATCTAAAAACATATCTTTCCGTGGCACCGGTACTAAGTACTCTATGGTTCGGGTCTTTAGCAGGTCTATTGATAGAGATTAATCGTTTTTTCCCGGATGCGTTGACATTCCCCTTTTTTTCATTCTAGTTATTGTTCATTCTAGTTATTGACGTGGGAAGCAATAAAGAAGATTAGAGATATAATTAAATACCTGTCACTAATCAGTCTCCCCTTCTATTTCTCTTTTTTTTCTTATTTTTAGAATAAGGGAGGAAAGAGAAAGAATAAAAGTGGATTCGACGGCTGTGGGACTCGGGTTCAAATTCGAATTCTATTATAATATAATAATAGAAGAATGGAAGTAGAATATAAAATGTGGGTCTAGGGAAGAGTATTATACAAGATACTTAAACGAAATACTGTACTGGGATTTGAAATACTGTGATTTTAAATATCGTTTAGAAATCTTTGTATCGTATTTTAATAGATTGATTGCAGCAAAATTTTTCATAATTTGATTTCAAGTTAGTAACTTCTATTTTTTTCCTTTCTTCTTCTTCGTTTCGGCTCGAAAGGAGAAGGGTTGAGTAAATTAAAAATCCAAAGGAGGTTCATGGCCAAGGGTAAGGATATCCGAATAACGGTTATTTTGGAATGTACTACTTGTGTTCGAAAGGGTGTTAATAAGGTATCAACAGGGATTTCCAGATATATTACTCAAAAGAACCGGCACAACACGCCTAATCGGTTGGAATTGAGAAAATTCTGTCCATATTGTTACAAACATACAATTCACGGGGAGATAACGAAATAGCTCGAACGAGCACTTGCACCCTACACAGGATGGGGAAAAATGACATTCTAATTATATATATATAAGATAATTTAAATAGAAACAAACCAAATCCTATTTATTTTTATGGATTCTAATTCATTTTAGAGATCCAACCAAAATAGGATTTTCGGTTTAAAGGAATAAACTAAACAAACCATGGATAAATCCAAGCGACCTTTTCTTAAATCCAAGCAACCTTTTCTTAAATCCAAGCAACCTTTTCTTAAAGACAAGCGACCTTTTAAACCCAAGCAATCTTTTCGTAGGCGTTTGCCCCTGATCCAACCGGGGGATCGAATTGATTATAGAAACATGAGTTTAATTAGTCGATTTATTAGTGACCGAGGAAAAATATTACCTAGACGATTAAATAGAGTGACTTTGAAACAACAACGATTAATTACTATTGCTATAAAACAAGCTCGTATTTTAGCTTTGTTACCTTTTGTTAATAATGAGGAACAATTAAAAAAAAACAAGTCGACCGCGATAGCCAAAAAGAAATATAAGAAAGGCGGAAAGAAATATAAGTCAGACGGAAAAAAATAGAAGTCGACTGTGAGAGACGAAAAGAAATATAAAGCGACTGCGAGAGACAAAAAAATAGGCTTACTCTTTCTTCACTTGAATCAAAATTCACACCCGAACTCAAACGCAGATTGATGCTTTGTTCGAAAAATCTGACAATCCCGATTTGATTATCGTGTCGTAAGACAAAAAAAAAATAAAAAATCGGGTAAGAAGTCAAACTAAAAAGTTTTTATCGACTGTGTTGATTCATATTTCTTTTGACTACTTTATTTTCTCATATTTTATTCATTTTTACTCTCCCGGAGTTCATTCTCCGGGGAACTCCATTTAAATTACTCCGGCAGATTCCTTCCAACCAATTTACTTCTTTTATGCTCTCATTTTTAATCAAATAAAGACAAGACAATCTCATTGGAAATCAAATAAAGACAATTTTTATTTGCTATAGCTATTTGGGCAAGTATTTTACGATTAAGAAGCAACCGTATACTGTATAGATCGTGGATTAATCTACTATAACTATAACTATAGGATACCCACCCCTCGCGAATTACTGAATTTATTCGAGTGATCCATAAACGACGAAAATTTCTCTTTTGCCTACCCCTATCCCGATGAGACGAAGCCAAAGCTCTTCTTTCTTGTTGAGTAATACTTCGAGTACGCTTTGAAAGACCTCCCCTAAAGCTTGATACAAATAAACGCTTTTTTATTCTACGTCTCCGAGCTATATATCCCCGTCTAATTCTGGTCATTGAATACACATAAATGAAATTGTGCCGAATAACTAATTTATTTACTTTCTTGCAGTTATTCTTTTTCCCCCTTCCTAGTCTATTAATAACAAAACGGTTTTTCCAATGTATAAACTCAAAATTCCAACGGCTTTGGCTACTATAACCTTCCCGACCACGATTTTTTCTTTTTCTAGGCATTTCACCCCGAAATCCGAAATTGTATTCTACTAGGTATTAAAAATATAATAAGAAATAGAAATTATAAAGAAATAGTGGATTCCATCGTTTCTATGGTTACTTCTTAAACGGTGAGGTCTTCTCTATACACCGGAGCCTTTAACTTCATTTAATCAATGTTATTGGTATATTTTCGTACTTTTTCTAAAAATCAGTTGAAATAAATTCATTGGATTTAAAACTTCTTTTTCGGTAAATCAATCCCAAAATGCTTTTTTAGAATGTCTAATATCCGTTTTACATCTTCTATGCGAAAGTGTTCCATTTTCATAAGATCTTCTTCGCTGTTATTCAAAAGATCTAATAATGTATATATATTAGACCTTTTGAGGCAATTATAGACCCTGGGTGGCAATTCTGATTGGTCAATAAAAATTTCTTTCAATGCTATTTTTTTTGTGTTTTTTGCCTGTTTAACCAATTTTTCACGAAGAGTAGAGGGACGTAAGGGAACCATATGTTGATTGTACTCTAAATGTAAGTTTTCTTCTTCTGTATGTAAAAAGGGAATAAATAAATCAATCAAATTACGGGAGGCTTCATAAAGTGCTTCTTTGGGAGTTAAACTTCCATTTGTCCATATTTCAAGAAAGAGTATCTCTTGTTTCCCATTTGGAGTTCCAAAAGAATGAATACTATAATTGACATTTCGAACAGGCATGAATACAGCATCTATAGGATAACTTCCATCTTGAAAGTTATTTGGTGTTTTTATAAGATATCCGCGATTCCGCTCGATTTGTAATCCAATACACAACTCAATTGGTTCCGTCAAGCTAGCTATATGCTGTGTCTTATCAATGATTTCTACACAAGGCGGTGAGATGATATCTTGAGCGGTTATAGATGCGGGGCCCCTGACACAAATGGCCGCGTTACAAGTTCCATATAGATTACTTCTCAATACAATTTCTTTCAAATTCATTAAAATTTCATGTACTGATTCTTGAATACCCACTATGGTAGAATATTCATGTGGTATTTTCTCAGATTTTGCGCGTGTAATACACGTTCCTTCTATTTCTCCAAGCAAAGCTCGTCGCATCGCAATGCCTATTGTGTCAGCTTGACCTATCATAAGTGGAGACAGAATAAAGCGTCCATAATAAAGACGTTTACTGTCTGCTCTTGATTCAACACACTTCCACTGTAGTGTCCGAGTACATACTGTTTCTTTATCTCGAAACCTCATAATATTCTTTGATCAGATCATTGAATCATTTCTTTCTCTTGTTTTTCTTGCTCTTGAAATCTCTTCAATTTTTATTTCTACACACGTCTTTTTTTCGGAGGTCTACAGCCATTATGTGGCAAAGGAGTTACATCCCGAACAAAAGTTAATCGTATACCACTGGCGCGAATAGCTCGTAATGCTGCGTCTCTTCCGATACCGGGACCTTTTATCATGACTGCTGCTTGTTTCATCACTACTGTACGAATAGCGTCTACTGCTGCGGTTTCAGCAGCAAATGGCGTCCCTTTTCGTGGACCCCGGAAGCCGCAATTACCGGCAGAGGACGAAGAAACCACTTGACCCGATACATCTGTAACAGTCACAATGGTATTATTAAAACCTGCTTGAACATGAATAACCCCTTTTGGTATTCTACGTCTACTCTTACGTGAACTAATACGTCGCTTCCTACGTGAAACAAATTTCAGTATAGCTTTTGCCATATTTTATCATCTCATAAATATGAGTCAGAGATATATGGATATATCCATTTCATGTCAAAAAATATTTGAATATCGGGTCTTTTACCAAGTCTGATTATCCTTGTCTTTGTTTATGTCTTGGGTTGGAACAAATTACTATAATTCGGCCCTGCCGGCGTATTAATCGACATTTTTCACAAATTTTACGAACAGAGGCTCTTATTTTCATATTTGCCGGCCCTTAACCTTAATTCTGAATCTATTTCTTGGAAGAAAATAAGTTTCTTGAAATTTTTCATCTCGAATCGTATTGAATGTTAAAGTTGAAAAAATACCTAATTTTTTTAATCTTGTTTTTTGTCAAGTCGATAAACTATACGGCCTTTAGTTGAATCATAAGGACTTATTTCAATTTTGAGAGGATATTTTAAACTTTTTTTGTACATAATTCTTGATATAATCTCTTAGTTTTTCATCTTCTTGTAGATTTTAAGAATAATTTTTTGATTGTGCAAACCAAAGGGAATGATGACTTTGGGTTGTACCAAGTCTGAAACCAAGTGGATTTCTTTTTTGTCCCCATTCATATACCGAGTCTAATTTTCCGTATTCGCCGTTCCGTTTGGTTTAACCAGTCAACGGGTTTTCTTTTTAAATCATTTTGTCTAAACAGATCTTCGTAGATAAAAAATGTCTGTTCTATAGTATTTTCTAAAAAGTTCTGTTCCTCTAATAATAATGAAGCTTTTTTTTATTTATTATCAATTTAATCTCAAGGAAAGAGAATTTCTTTTTAATAGAAAATTCTCTTTCCTTGATCTTTGCATGTCATATTTTACTATAGAAGATATTCTCATGACTATAGCATTCTAATGAATATATCCATTAAAATGAATAGGGAAAAAAATTGAAAATAAGAACGCGCAATATTATCTACCGCCGTGTATAGATTTACGCGCAGTTTTTTCACGGGTTTTTCTAACCACCGTATCAATTGTAAATCTAATTCTTTAGCAATAGAATTAGACTTACATTTATCTGCATATATATCAGAGAGATCTTCTAAATCCCGTTGACTTATTAACATATCGCGCACTAAGTAAGGGAGCATGCGGTGGTTGCTCTTTTCTTTATTTTCTATGAAAAAAAAAAGTTCCTGACTCAGTGTGTATTTGGCTTGGAGTTCCAAAAATTTTTTATGGAAGAGTTGGAATTCTTCTTCCGTTTGGAAAAAGTTCTCTTCCTGAGAGTCTATTTGAACTAAAAGCTCGTGGGCTAATTGTCTATTGATATCCCATAACAACCCTCTTTCCTTTGAAAGAAAGTCGTTTTCATATTTCAGTAGGCTCATATTGAACCCGGTTATGAGATATTTATAGGAATATACCGCGTATATTACTATATATTCGAAGGAATATACTTTTTGCATGAGTGCCTCTTCTTAAGTTAAGTCTTTTTTAATACCACTTTAATACCACTAATAACAAAACGGTTTTTCCAATGTATAAACTCAAAATTCCAACGGCTTTGGCTACTATAACCTTCCCGACCACGATTTTTTCTTTTTCTAGGCATTTCACCCCGAAATCTGAAATTGTATTCTACTAGGTATTAAAAATATAATAAGAAATAGAAATTATAAAGAAATAGTGGATTCCATCGTTTCTATGGTTACTTCTTAAACGGTGAGGTCTTCTCTATACACCGGAGCCTTTAACTTCATTTAATCAATGTTATTGGTAACTTGTATAGTTCACATTCTTTGGCTCTACCCATGAATTATCCAGTAACTAGGTCTTTCACAACGAGATCTACCTATCCAGTAACGGTATAAAATTATGAGGGTTGGCTGGGTAGCTGACCCTGTTAGTCCGTTCTTGCAAGAGGGCGGCCTAATCTTTCTGTTTTTTAAATTTTAACCAAGATTTCCTCCGCTTAATGGGCAACCATTTGCTACCAATGGAGAATTCTTAAATTGAGGTGATTGGATTTACACCAATGGAAACCATAAATTTCATACACAATGAAAGGCATACGATCAATTTTCTTTTTTTTAGATAATAAATGGAGTTCATTTTTCCATTCTATCCTATTCACCGGTACTGATCTTTGAGACTGGAAAATGATCCTCTTTCCTTTGTTCTAGCTCATGATCTGAACGAGTCGCACATACAACCTAGTACACGTTCCTCGACGTTGAGGGCATCTCTTAAGAGCGGGGGCTTTTTTGACAGTTCTGATTGGCTGTCTTGTATTTCTAATAAGTTGTTTAATAGTTGGCATGTTGAATCATATGCATTATGGGATGGTTTAGATCGATCCTAACCAGATTACTCCTAAAAAATTAGGTCGATAGGGTAATCTCAAATCATGGAGTTACGCCCTAAAAAATGCAGTTATAAAAAATTCAGAACCACGCTCTTTCAAGCATTCCCGAGCCCCCACACAGTACCCACGCTCTGTGTCAAAGTGGAGAAAATCTATAAAAATAAAAATATCCTCATCAACCAAGGGGCAGCGATGAATACAAGCAGAATCACTCTCGAACCGCGGATCTAGATCAGGAAGTTGTTTAGGCCTTTCTTTGATTGCCTTCCGCAGCCTTCTAAAAACTGGTAATCTTGACTATGAAATTAAATTTTAGTATTTTTCCAAAAACTCTGGAGTCTTTCGCTGCGGATCTTTGAGATCTGCCTCTAGGCATTTTCGCCCTTCCATTTTCCCGACCAAAAATGCCTTGTTGCGAAGTGATGCTTGATACACTTTGCAACTATACCGCTCCAAACAATATAGCCCGGTGTCGGGCTCGCGTTGTAGCCCTGTTTCAGTGCCATCTGGCAACCAAGGGGCATTTCTTGGCCTCAAACAAGTCGATTTGAAATAAAAAAAAATGGTCAGAAATATGACCTTAACCATATTATGGTCTCATTTTATAATACTTCGGGAGATAATGAAACTATTTTAGTAAAGTTGAACTGTCTCAATTCCTCTGCAATCGCACCAAAAACTCGAGTTCCTTTTGGATTTCCCTCTTGATCAATGACAACTGCAGCATTGTCATCATATCGTATTATCATACCGTCGTTGCGTTTGAGTTCTTTACGAGTCCGTACAATTACAGCTCTGACCACTTCTGATCTTTCTAGCGACATTTTTGGAACTGCTTCTTTGATCACAGCAACAATAACGTCACCAATATGAGCATATCGACGATTGCTAGCTCCTATGACTCGAATACACATCAATTCTCGCGCCCCGCTATTATCCGCTACATTCAAATAGGTCTGAGGCTGAATCATATCATTTTTTTTTGTTCGTTAAATATTTGTTCTTTAAAATGCAAAGTAAAGGGCGAAGAAAAAAGAAATATTGTTTGTCCAAAAAACTAAACCTGCACCTGCGATTATTTTTTTCTCCACAAAACCTATTTCTTTTGCTTTTGCATTTTCAAATTTTATCCCGAAAGAATGAATTGAGTTCGTATAGGCATTTTGGACGCTGCTATTGAAATAGCCCTTCTGGCTATATTTTCTGTTACTCCACCGATTTCATAAAGTATTCGACCTGGTTTAACAACAGCTACCCAATATTTAGGATCTCCTTTACCCGAACCCATACGTGTTTCTGCGGTTCTGACTGTAACCGGTTTGTCTGGAAAAACGCGTACCCATATCTTTCCACCGCGGCGCGCATTTCGTGTCATTGCCCGTCGACCTGCTTCTATTTGTCTAGATGTGATCCAAGCGGGTTCAAGTGCCTGAAGAGCATATTTACCGAAACAAATATGATTACCTCGATAAGATATTCCCTTCATTCTTCCTCTATGTTGTGTACGGAATCTGGTTCTTTTGGGGTTATAGTTGATGGTTGGGTTTGAATTCCATCTCTACTACAGAACCGGACGTGAGAGTTTCTTCTCATCCGGCTCCTCGCGAATAAAGGGATTCAAAAATATTGAATTTTAATGAAATTCAGATATAATATAATTTGAATTAAGATATACATGTATTTAATAAGTATAAGTAATACACCGAAGTATGGATTTCATCTAATCTATATCAAATCTATTAGTACTTTGTATCTTGTTTATATAGATAGCTATTTATATAAATATATATATATTTAAAATATTGTATTGGTTTTGATAATGTTAAAATGAATCTTTTTTTTGTTTTACCCTTTAATTTAACCGTATTATCATATTTAATTGATCCAAATTTAGCAATCCAAGAAAATAAAGTTTTCGCGGGCGAATATTTACTCTTTCAATTCAATTTATATTTCGGTTGTAGCACTAGTTCATAACTTTTTCGAATAGATGAATTGGTCTCTGGTCCGTTCCGCCATCCAGATCAATGAATAATTAGAATTCGTTTTCAATAGAATCTTTTAGATCCACAGGTTCCGTCGTTCCCATCGCTTCTTACTTTATGGTTAGGTCTGAATTCTGCAATGGAGCTCGTAATGAAATTTGTTCTTGAGTCAATCTTCTCAGTCTTTATTGGCTCGAAGCTCTTGATTTTTTTTGTTTTGTTCTATGGACGGATTCGTTTTATTATGGATGAATCCGTATTGATGCTTTATTACAGTGCACTTTTTTATGAGATAACTCATAGACCTTACATATTACATATTGGAATTAGATATCAGCAATATTCTTTTTCTTTCTTTCTCTCACCCTTCCATTTATCCACACCCTTATTTTCTTTTCTCTATTTCGATTCACCACTTAGAATAAGATTTTTTTGTTTTTGTTTATATAAAAAGATTTCAGTTGCTACAAGGATATGACGGATCTGTCATATCTTGACTGGTTCTTTGAATCCAGATAATGCGAAGTGATGAGTTGGTTATTATTTCTCTAGTTATTAGTTTATACTATGGGGCTGATTTTTTATACAAACCCTAAAAAAACCAACGAGTCACACACTAAGCATAGCAATGATATCAAACGTTCAATTGAATTTTTATTCAACCCTATAGAATTAAGAATTCGAATTTTTTATTTTGGTTTTTTTGATTCAACAGAAAAAGAAGAAATGGGTTTCTCGTTTTTTATTCCATCACCGAATATAGGGGAAGGCCAAGTCAAGGTTTATTATTCTCCATCTATAAATATCCAAATTTTGATGCCTAATACCCCCAGGATAGTTCGGACTGTATAGGAACAATAATCAATTTTAGCTTGAACGGTTTGTAGGGGAAGCCTACCTTCTTGGATCCAGTCAACCCGCGCAATATCTTTTCCGCCAAGACGTCCTGCCATTTGTACTCGAACTCCTTTTGTATTTGCTTCTTCAGTTAATTCAACCGCCATTCTCATTGCTTTTCGATATGGAACTCTCCTCTTTAATTGGTAGGCTATAAATTCTGCAACAATATTAGGATATCTATAAGGCTCTGTAATTCTTTTGATAGCAAGTTTAATTTTTCGGTTCACACAATAAAAGTCTTTTTCTAGATTCATCCGTAATTCTTTGAGTTCTTGCGGTCCATTTTCCTTGAATAATGTTATAGATGCCGTATATATTTTAATGTTGAGTATGTAGGTTACATAGAATTCTTTTTTAATCTCTATACGTGTAATTCCCTCGACGACGGAGGATATTTTAAACTTTTTTTGGACATAATTCTTGATATAATCTCTTAGTTTTTCATCTTCTTGTAGATTTTGAGAATAATTTTTTGGTTGTGCAAACCAACGGGAACGATGACTTTGGGGTGTACCAAGTCTGAAACCAAGTGGATTTATTTTTTGTCCCATGCTTCCCCATCCATAGCCCATGCTTCCCCATCCATAGCGTTGTACATACTTTCCCGTATTTTTAACTGGGTTTGGTTTAACCACTCAACTGTTCTTTTTTCGAAAGTAGTTTTTATAAATCGATCCTCAAATATATAAATTAGATCGTCTAAAGCAGTTTCGCAAACGTTCATTTCCACGCCTAATGAGTAACCTTTTTTTGTATTGTTTATCAATTTCTCCTCAAGGACAGATAATTTCTTTTTAATAGAAAATTCTCGCTCTAGCCTTGAAAATCTTTGCCCGTCATACTCCCTTTGGAGTTTAGCTGCCCCTTGACGGTCATATTTTTCTAACAATTTCTTTCTGGCGCTTTGGTAGGCTAAGTCTTCAGATATGAATTTAGCTTCTTCAGCTACGACTGAGTTCTTTTCTTTTTTTAGAAAGTGCAAGTAAGATGCTACTGTTTGTAGTTTTATTGCATTTATAAGCAATTTCATGTCATAGTAGAATAATTTTGAAATATATACTAATGAATAATATATAAACAAATTGACACCAAGTATATTTCTTTTTTGTCCCCCATTAGTATACCGCGCATACTTTTCCACAGCGGTATTTAGACTTTCCCGTATTTGGTGGTTTGTTTGTTTTAACCAAACCATAAATCTTATTTCTAATTCTATTAAATTAGAATTAGTTTTACATTTCTCTGCATAAATAGAGAATTGCTCTTCTAAAGCATTTTCTATCAATTTACCTTCATACACTAAGGCCTGTACGGCCGGTCGATTTTGTTTAATTTTATCCGAAAAGAAAGAGCCTTGACTCTCAATTGCGTTCACTCTATCTTTCAATGAAGCTATTGTCTTGCGACGTCTATCTAACTGCCAATAGCTCTCAAAAGCGATAGCCCTCTTCTCGAGGCGGGACTGGAATCTTATTTCGCTCAATAAGGGGGGCTTACTGTTGTAGTAGAGTGAGCGATATTCCTTTTCCATAAAGCTAGTTTCAGACAGGAGCATTTGCGCCTTGAAAGTGGTTTGGAGCAATTTATGTGAATAGAAGACCAATTTTAGGAGGTATTCTAATGAGTATGGCCAAAAAATAAATTTACTCACACGCATAAAAGTAACGAACAAAAAATAACTTAAGGCCAATTTCATATTGAAATGAAAGAAAGATGGAACAAAAATGATATACCGGACGCGTGCAATACCAACGGGCATAAAATTAAAGAAAAAAAAATAAATTCTATTTACTTTAATAGGGAAACGTAAGAAGGGTTTTATTATTTTTAAAATATGGTTTTTTATCAATATGAAAGGAGAATAAAGAAATTCTATATCCTACTTTTTATAAGGGAAACGTAAGAAGGGTTTTATTATTTTTAAAATATGGTTTTTTATCAATATGAAAGGAGAATAAAGAAATTCTATATCCTACTTTTTATAAGGGAAACGTAAGAAGGGTTTTATTATTTTTAAAATATGGTTTTTTATCAATATGAAAGGAGAATAAAGAAATTCTATATCCTACTTTTTATATAAGATGAGGTCGTAGATGAGACACAATGTAGAAGGATTACCATATATAACACAAACTTTCTCCGCCTATTCTTTCTAATCGAGCCTCTCGGTCTGTCATTATACCTCGAGAAGTCGAAAGAATTACAATCCCCATCCCGCCTAAAATTCTAGGAATTCGTTGGTAATGAGAATAGATTCGTAGACCAGGTCGACTGATCCGTTTTAAATTTAAAATTTTTTTCTTTATATAAGGCCCTTTCCGATTCCTTCTATGTCGTAGGGTTAAAACCAAAAAAGATTTGTCGTTTTCTCGATGTTTTCTCACGTTTTCGATAAAACCTTCTTGTAAAAGTATTTTAACAAGACTTTCACTGATATTAGTAAATGCTATTCGAACCACTCTTTTTCTATGCATATCAGCATTTCGTATAGAGGTTAGTATGTCAGCAATAGTATCCTTACCCATAATGAATTAAAAGTCTTGGTGCCTCCAAATTTTGATATAATCAACATGTTTTTCTTGTTTTTTTGTTTCTTTTTGAATTTTTAAAGGTATATGCGTGAGACACAATCTACTAACTGAATCTTTATCTATTTCTTTCAAATTTTTAAGTTAATTTTTCTTTTTTCTTAAAAATAAGAAAGAATTACCGATGAAATATCATGGGTAATTCTTTCTACGATATATTTTCTATTTTTTTAAACTTCCATCAAAGAGAAGCAAATGAAAGTCGTTCAGAAAAATTCTTATAGAATCTAGAATGAAGTTTTCATTTTGTACATGCCAGATCATGAATTAGTAACTGCATCCAATTTCGAATAAAATCTTATCCAAAAAAAATTAAAACGATTGAATGAAATAATTGGATTAATTTTTTATTAGTTAAGATTGTCTAACTGTCGGTCAATATATACATTTATTATATGAAAAACAAAAAAGAAGAGTCGGTTATCCTCTTCTGAAAACAAATTCATAGGATCCATATTTAATTCGAAAAATATGAAATTATAATAGCATAGAGTTTCTAGATATAGTGGACCTTTCATTAATTGAGTTTCTTTCTGATGTATTTTTTTTTCAATACGATGTATTTTTTTTTCAATAGTCACTAAGATTTTTTTAATCTGTTTAGCGAAGCTTTTACGTAGCCTGATAACTTGCTTTTTCTTTTTGGTTGTTCGTATGTTTTCGATAACCTGAGCAAAGCCGTCATCCAGCTTCTTAGATAGCAAAGATACCGCTCGCTCTTCCATTTTTAAGACCTGATAGTCTTGTAATAACTCCCTCTCTTCCCAAACCCACTGCACCCAAGTACAAAAGTCGTCGATTTCCTCTTCCATAAACTGCTTAATAAAGGGGAACACTAACTTGATGAAAAACCTATTTGAGAAAATCCAATTTTTTTCGAGATTGTACTCCCGATCGTGAAATTCTCCGAATTCTTCACCCACAACCTGCTCTCCCTCTACACACTGCTTAAAATATGCGAAGAAGTACTTCAGTAATACCTTCTGTAAGAAAATCCAATCATTCGTCTCCGGATTTTTTTTGCATGCCATAAAAACTCTCATTTTGTTTAGAATCTATTTGCAGTTACGGAATAACATGAAATTGTAATCAACTTTATATATGTAATTTCTTTCTAAGAGGTGGAATAGAATAACCCCTTTTTAGAAGTTTTTTTAGAGGCTATTTGCGGTTACGGAATAACATGAAATTTTAATCAACTTTATATATGTAATTTCTTTCTAAGAGGTGGAATAGAATAACCCCTTTTTAGAAGTTTTTTTAGAGGCTATTTGCGGTTACGGAATAACATGAAATTTTAATCAACTTTAAATATGTAATTTCTTTCTAAGAGGTGGAATAGAATAACACGGTTGAGCCGTATGATCATACGACTGTGCAAAAGGAATCAACCTTCCCATTGCGTATGGGTACTTATCGAGTATAGAAGAAATCTGCTTCTCTTTGTTCCTACGAGCGGAATTGTTCCGGACAATGGGTTGCCCGGGATTCGAACCCGGAACTAGTCGGATGGAGTAGAGAATTTACTGGTTAAATTAGTAAAAATTTAATAAGTAAAAATCCCTCCCCAAGCCGTGCTTGCATTTTTCATTGCACACGGCTTTCCCTCTGTATACATCGAAAACTCAGTTCCTTCATTAGACAAAAAAGTCGAATACTCAATTGATTTAATCCTTACGACATCAACATTTCAGAATATAAATAAGGAAAAATTTTGTTAGTTCTTCATTATTTATATTTAATAGATTGATTCTAAGTCAAATTTACATTTACACAGTTTCATAAGGAATCAGTCATGATTGGCCAAATCATTGATACAAATAATATCCAAATACCAAATCCTCTTTCTATATAACCTCCGCGAAATAGAAGAAGCTCTTGGAAAGGTCAAGGAAAGAACTTGTTCTTCCGCCGTAAAGAATTCTTCCAATAATTCCGAGCCGAATCTTTTCAAAAAAGTTCGTACAGTATTTTTGTGTTTACGAGCTAAAGTTCTAGCACAAGAAAGTTGAAGTATATACGTTATTCGAGCCAAACTCTTTTTTTTTGAGGATCCGCTATGATAATGAGAAAGATTTCTGGATATACGCCCGAATCGGTCAATAATAGCAGAATCTGATAAATCGACCCAAACCGCCTTACTAATAGGCTGCCCTACTATATTACAAAATTTGGCTTTAGCCAATGATCCAATCAGGGGACTAATTGGAACAATAGTATCAAACTTATTAATAGCATTATCGATTATAAATGAATTTTCTAACATTTGATTGCGTACCGTTGAAGTCTTTCGCCGCACACTTGAAAAATAACCCAGAAAGTCAAGGGAATGATTGGATAATTGGTTTATATGTATCCTTATTGGTTGAGACCACAGGGAAAAATAACATTGCCATAAATTTACAAAGTAATATTTCCATTTATTCATCAAAAGAAACGTACCTTTTGAAGCGAGAATTGCTTTTCCTTGATACCTAACATAATGCATGAAAGAATCCTTGAACACCCATACATTGGCTTGAAAAGCCCTGGCCAAGACTTCTACAAGACGCTCTATTTTTCCATAGAAATATATTCGTTCAAGAAGGGCTCTAGAAGATGTTGATCGTAAATGAGAAGATTGGTTACGGAGAAAGACAAAGACGGATTCATATTCACATACATGAGAATTATATAGGAAGAAGAACAATCTTTGATTTCTTTCTGAAAAAGAAGGACTGGCTTTCTTTGAAGTAATAAGACTATTCCAATTATGAAACTCGTGGAGAAAGAATCGTAATAAATGCAAAGACGAAGCATCTTTTAGCCAGTAGCGAAGAGCTTGAACCAAGATTTCTAGATGGATTGGGTAAGGTATTAGTATATCTAATATATAATTTAAATGTGAAATTTTGTCCTCTAAAAAAGAAAATATTGAATGAATTGATCGTAAATTATCGGATTTTACTATCCCTTTCCCTTTCTTTTCGAGCTTTTCTAGGGAAGATAGTAATCGTAGAGAAAATGGAATTTCCATAATGACCGAAAATCCCTCTGAGATCATTTGAAAAGAAAAATTCTTGTTGCGTCCCAAAAATGGATTTTGTTTAGAATCATTCGGAGAAAGAATCAAAGAATTCTGGTCATACATTCGAGTAATTAAACGTTTCACAATTAGAAAGCTGAATTTATTGTCATAACCTGCATTTTTCAACAAAATGGATCTATTTAAACCATGATCATGAGCAAGTGCATAAATATACTCCTGAAAGATAAGTGGATATAAGAAGTCGTGTTGTTGAAATATATCGAGCTCTAAAGAGCTTTGAACTTCCTCCATTTTAAATTCTATTTGAACCAAAAGTAGAGGATTTTGAGGGTTATCACATGATACATAGTGCGATACAGTCAAAACAAGGTATTTACTTATAGTAAGAAACGAATAGATACCTCGGATATAGGTAAACTTATCAACAGATTCTCTATCCTCTCTTTTTCCATTTAATTGAAGTATTTTCGTTCTAGGATAACAAGATGTTTAGAAATCCTTTATTTTTTCAACCCAATCGCTCTTTTGATTTTGGAAATTTTTTTATCAATATACTGTTTCTTATACACATACATCTCCATTGTGGAATGGAGAATGTTAATATTTAGGATTCATTAAAAAATAAAGAATCCGCTCAGGGGAGAAGCCCTTCCCGTATCAGGCACTAATATATTTTTAACGTCTAATTAGATCGGGTAATCATTCAAATTAAGAATGGGAGCTCGTTGCTTTTTCTTTCCTTATAATTTAATTAAATTAATTGAAGCCACAGGGCTCTATCCATTTATTCATTCGACCCAACTTGAAATTGAATACATTTTGCTCCCTTCCAATAAGTTAAACAAAGTTTTGTACCGATATGGAAAGAATCAAATGTTATCAGAACTCTTGATTGATACGACATGCTATTTTTTCCATTCATTCCCTTTCAGGATCAGTCGTGGTCTTCCAAACTTTACCGATGGTATGGATGAATCCCTCGCTTCATCCAAATGTGTAAAAGATCCTAGTCGCACTTAAAAGCCGAGTACTCTACCGTTGAGTTAGCAACCCAAATAGAATAGAGAATATAGAATAAAGTAAATCCGAATCAAAATAAATGAATAGACGAGGTAATCAAACCATAAAAACACAATTTCTAATCGATTACGAATATAAAACGGAATAACTCAGATGAAAATACAAGAAATTTTCCGATAAAAGAAAAAACGATAAATAAATGCCAAAATTGAGAGATCATCCCTTATGTTATTGTTATTCACTTTTTCAATCAAAAATGATTGTATCAAAGCACATCCAACGAACCCATTATTTGAATAAGGTAAAAAACCAAACCTATGGGACGTAAATAAATAGATCTGCTTATCAAGATGAATTATATTTGTTCAATGCGTTGTTGTCAAGATAAAGGTTAAGAAATACAATGGAAAAACATAACAAATTCAATTGTTATAATATTAAAAAAAGGACTTGTGTTGGATTGGCACTATATAGATACAAAAAAGGTTAGATAAGGGAATAAAGAAGAAGTATAAAAGGATCTCGGATTTATTCAATCAATCTATAACCATGATATAGAAAAGTTATACAAAGTTATATCGGAATCACTACCCCCCTTTTATTTCCTTAATTTTTCAAAAATTTTATTTGATTGGGGCAAAGTTCCTTAAAAACCTCCGACTTCTTTAAAATGTCCCGAACAGTGTCTGTAGGCTGAGCACCCCTTTCAAGGAAATATAGAATAGCAGGAACATTTAAATACGTTTGCTTCTTTATCGGATCATAAAAACCCACTTTCCGAAGATCTCTTCCGTCTCTTCGGGATCGAACATCAATTGCAACGATTCGATAAGTCGCACGTTGCTTTCTACCACATCGTTTTAAACGAAGTTTTACCATACTCTAATTTTTTACCCCCATGGAATTGATTCAATTATGGAATCATGAATAGTCATTGGTTCAGTCGGTACATAATAGGTAATAAGAGATAGGGAAGATAGGTTCTTTCGCATTTCGATTAAAAACGGATCATTCCAAATTCAAATAGATATGGTGCGTAAAACTAACTTGCTTCAATATGAAGGGATTGAGCATATGATGAAAAGTCCGCCCTATTTTTTTTTTATTCAAACTCTTGTATTGTGATCTATGTTCTCCCATCTTGCCCGGATCACAAATCTATTCCATTACATCTGCATGAAATTTGCACTTGGTTTAGTTCAAATTTGTGAAAAGCGGAGATATGATTCAGAAAAGAATCATTCAAAATCAGAAAAGAATGAAGACTCATATTCTATCCAATATGAAACTCTTAAGCAGAGCGCTGTTTACAAGAGACATATCCATTCTACCCGAATGGATATGCCCTGAGACATATCCATTATGGATATGCCCTGGGACGAAAGGGATCGAACCTTCGACTACCGGGACCAAAGCCCGTTGCCTTACCACTTGGCTACGCCCCATTTTGAGTTTTAGTTGTTTACAAGAGACATATCCATTCGGGTAGAATGGATATGCCCTGAGACATATCCATTCAGGATATGCCCTGGGACGAAAGGGATCGAACCTTCGACTACCGGGATAAAATCCCGTTGCCTTACCACTCGGCTACGCCCCATTTTGAGTTTTAGTTGTTTACAAAATACATATCCATTCTATCCGATATGGATATGTATTGGGGCGGAAGGACTTGAACCTCCGCATTGGGTATCAATGCCCGTTGCCTTACCGGCTCGGCCACGCCCCGTTTTTAGTTTTATTCACTCAAAAATATCTTTTTGATTCTATTCCATCCATATCCCAGTTCCATTCATTTAATATCCTTTTGATGTCATTGACATAACAGATATCGTTTCTAGTCTATCTCTTTCTATTTTAAATTATAATACAAAAATTCATGTTTGTCAACTGTAATCCAAATATCTCGAAAAAAATGTTAGTAATCAAATAATATAGATTCTCTATTCTATCTCTTTCTATTTTAAATTATAATACAAAAATTCATGTTTGTCAACTGTAATCCAAATATCTCGAAAAAATGTTATTAATCAAATAATATAGATTCTCTATTCTATCTCTTTCTATTTTAAATTATAATACAAAAATTCATGTTTGTCAACTGTAATCCAAATATCTCAATAAAAATTTTATTAATTAAATAATATAGATTCTAGGTTCGTGCTAGGAATTGGACACGTGTAGCTATAGAATTCGGCTGACTTTATTGATCATTACATATAATTCCATTAAAATATTAGATGAAAATATTATTTATTCTATTCTCCTTTGAGAATTGAAGTATTTTTGATTGGGCAGATTGAAAGAAAAAGAAGGATTTTTTTGTCTACCTTACTTTCTTCATTTTTACTTATCGCAAGAACTCAATCAAATTGCAATTATCTCCAAGAACAAAATGTCTGTTATGCTTAATATCTTTAGTTTGATCTGCATCTGTCTTAATTCTGCCCTTTATACGAGTACTCTTTTCTTCGCCAAATTGCCCGAGGCCTATGCTTTTTTGAATCCAATCGTAGATGTTATGCCGGTCATACCCGTGTTCTTTTTTCTTTTAGCCTTTGTTTGGCAAGCTGCTGTAAGTTTTCGATAAAATACTTAATACTATCCTAGAAAATTCATGATTTCTTCGACAAAAATTATAACAATTGATAAGATCAAATAAGTCTTTAACAGTATCAACCTTCGATTCAAACATTGAAATTATTGGATAGCCGCGATAAATCAAATCCGGCTCGCCCCATTTCCCCATTCTGACCCTTTTTCCAGTGAAAGGCCTTATTTATATTTTATATCGGGTTAGGGCACCCCACCAATATCTAATTATCTAATTGTGGGCATGAAAGTCATTTTGGGGAATCAAAGACTCTTATTTCAAATGAATTTGAATTGATTACAATTATTTTCTTGTTCTAGAAAGGACTTCATTTCTTGGTGTCAAAATAGAATATAATATGTGGTATAAAAACGGACGATCTATTCTCTTTTCTTGTTTTTTTTTTTTTTTTTTACAAAAAATGCTCTTGGAGATTGTGTAATGCTTACTCTCAAACTTTTCGTTTACACAGTAGTAATATTCTTTGTTTCTCTCTTCATCTTTGGATTCCTATCTAATGACCCAGGACGTAATCCTAGACGTGAAGAATAATAAAACTAATAAAATAAAAGGTTTTTTTTGTTTTTCTAGCTTGATTTTTTCATTTTTTTAGTATTTTTTTTATCTATTCCACACGTTTAACTAGGAAAAAGGGTTTGCGAAATTTGAAAGAAAACGGAAAGAGAGGGATTCGAACCCTCGGTACGAAGAACTCGTACAACGGATTAGCAATCCGCCGCTTTCGTCCACTCAGCCATCTCTCCCAATTGAAAAAGATAATTATATATATGAATATGTTACATTCCACATGACGTAAGGATTCGAAAAAGTCTTTCTTTCTCCTTCTTTATGTTTATTATATAGATATGTAAAACTTTTATTATCAATTCCGTTTAGATAAAGTAAAGACTCAAAAGATCTAATACAAAGAAAAATAAATAGAAAGATAAAGAAAGAGGACCTCCTTGCTTTGATTTTCTTCGAGGGGCCTTTTTACACGGCCCGGCCCGGTCACTACCCAGCCGGGCCCTTTTTTGTTCCAGCGAATTCTAGCTAAATTTATCTGATTTGAAAAAAAAATGCTTACAATATATATTAATATATTAAAGCAAGACCAAAAAGAAGAAGGACTATTTCCATACTTACTAGATAACTTTATATAACTTATTATATAAAATATAACTTCTTATATAAAAGTACCGTTTCGTATTATTTTTTCGTTCTTTTTTAGTTACTTGACTGCCTTTCTGGAATAAAGAAAATGAAAGCTTACACAATGCATTTTTATGTTATGATTTGAGCGATTTTGGTGAGCCGTATCTAGCAACACTCTTACAGCAAAAGAAAGGATAGAACTTGGTATTTAGTTATTTAAATAAGCCCTCTTCTCCGAATCTCATAAAATTGAAAACCCCCA